TTAAAAATAAGCTAAATAAAGCTTTTGGGTTCATACCCCAACTATAGAGAATACCTCTTTTTTAAAATAAAAATAAAGTGCCTGATAAAAAGGATTATTCTGATAGGATAAATAATGTAGACTTCTACCTTTATTATATTTTATAGAATTAAACTATATCTAACAGAATCAAAATCTATTGTGCATCATACACTAAAATATAAAAATAATAAATTTATAATTTATTTAAAAATAAATAAAATTATTTTATTTTAAATTAACATAATTTTTAATTCAAATAAAAAATTTTTTATTTTTATTTTATGTTTTAGAAGTTTAATTTCTATCTCATCAAATTCTTGATTAGGTTGTTGAATTGGGTTAGAAATTAATTTATTAAGATTTATTCCTATTATCTCAAACTCAAAAAATTTATTAACATCTGAAGCTTCTTTAAAATATTTTTTAACACAAGCTATTGCTTCTATTAATTTATTATTTATTATTTTATTAAAAATAACTTTTATTAAAAATTTTTTTAATAATTTTTATTTTTCTATATTAATTAATACCCCCTTATTAATAAAAATAGGATCTGCCCCATTCCACTTTTGAATTGCTAATATTATAGAAGGTTTAAATTGAATAAATTGTTTTATTTTAATATCATGACAAAAAATTGCCCCAATAATTTTAATTTCTTATTATTATAATAGAATATTTTTAACAATTATTTCAATTATAAATGCTTTAATTGGAGCTATTAATGGTATTAACCAAATTTCATTACGAAAAATCTTAGCATTTTCTTCAATTAATAATTTAGGTTGGATAATTGCATCAATTATAATCAGAGAAAATTTATGAATAATTTATTTTTTAATTTATAGAATTTTAAATACTATTTTATGTTTTATATTTTATTCTATTAATTCATTTTTTATTAATCAAATTTTTTTTTTTAAATTAAACAATATAATTAAATTAATTATATTTTTTAATATAATATCTTTAGGGGGGTTGCCCCCTTTTTTAGGTTTTTTTTCAAAATGAATAGTTATTAATTATTTAATTTTAAACAATTTTTTATTAATAATTTTTTTTTTAATTATATCTAGATTAATTATATTATTTTTTTATTTACGAATTATATATGCTTCTTTTATATTTAATTATATAAAATTAAAATGATTTAAAATTAAAATTAAATTTTCTTATTTTTATATTTTTAATATAATATATTTTTTTTCTTTATTTGGGTTACCTATTAGAACTTTTTTTTTTTATATTTAAAACTTTAAGTTAAATTAAACTATTAATCTTCAAAATTAAATATAAAAATATTTTTTAAGTTTTAGTAAATTATATTACTCCTTTAAATTTGCAATTTAATATCATTATTGAATATAAAACTTAATAAAAGAGAAAAATTCTCGTAAATAAATTTACAATTTATCGCTTATAGCTCAGCCATTTTATTATTTATTTTATTTTTAAGCGAAAGTGAATATTTTCTACAAATCATAAAGATATTGGAATTTTATATTTTATTTTTGGTATTTGAGCAGGGTTAATTGGAACTTCTCTAAGCTTATTAATTCGGGCCGAATTAGGAAATCCTGGTTCTTTAATTGGTGATGACCAAATTTATAATACTATTGTAACTGCGCATGCATTTATTATAATTTTTTTCATAGTAATACCAATCTTAATTGGGGGATTTGGAAATTGATTAATTCCACTAATATTAGGAGCCCCTGATATAGCTTTCCCCCGTATAAATAATATAAGTTTCTGACTTTTACCCCCCTCATTAACTTTATTAATTTCTAGAAGTTTAGTTGAAAATGGAGCAGGAACAGGATGAACAGTGTACCCCCCACTCTCATCTAATATTGCTCACGGTGGAAGTTCAGTAGACTTAGCCATTTTTTCATTGCATTTAGCTGGAATTTCATCAATTTTAGGTGCAATTAATTTTATTACAACTATTATTAATATACGAAGTAATGGAATAACATTTGATCGAATACCTTTATTCGTTTGAGCTGTGGGTATTACTGCTTTACTTTTACTTTTATCACTCCCTGTTTTAGCTGGAGCTATTACCATATTATTAACAGATCGAAATTTAAATACATCCTTTTTTGACCCTGCAGGTGGGGGAGATCCTATTTTATATCAACATTTATTTTGATTTTTCGGACATCCTGAGGTATATATTTTAATTTTACCAGGGTTTGGAATAATTTCTCATATTATTTCTCAAGAAAGAGGAAAAAAAGAAACTTTTGGATATTTAGGAATAATTTACGCTATAATAACTATTGGATTATTAGGATTTGTAGTATGAGCCCATCATATATTTACAGTAGGAATAGATATTGACACACGAGCTTATTTTACCTCAGCCACTATAATTATTGCAGTGCCCACAGGTATTAAAATTTTTAGTTGATTAGCAACTATCCATGGAACACAAATTAATTATTCCCCCTCAATATTATGAAGATTAGGATTTGTATTTTTATTTACAGTAGGGGGATTAACAGGGGTAATATTATCTAATTCTTCTATTGATGTTTCTTTACATGACACTTATTACGTAGTAGCACATTTTCATTATGTATTATCTATAGGGGCAGTATTTGCTATTATAGCAGGGTTTATTCATTGATATCCATTATTTACAGGATTAACATTAAATAATTTTTTATTAAAAATTCAATTTTTTATTATATTTATTGGTGTAAATTTAACATTTTTTCCTCAACATTTTTTAGGATTAGCAGGAATACCTCGTCGATACTCTGATTATCCTGACTGTTTTACTTCTTGAAATGTAATTTCTTCTCTTGGTTCTTATATTTCTTTATTAGCTGTTATAATAATATTAATTATTATTTGAAAATCATTAATTTTACAACGAATTGCTTTATTCCCTTTAAATATATCATCCTCTATTGAATGATACCAAAATTTTCCACCTTCAGAACATTCATATAACGAACTTCCTATTTTAAGAAATTTCTAATATGGCAGATTATATGTAATGGATTTAAACCCCATTTATAAAGGATTATCCTTTTTTTAGAAATGGCAACATGATCTAATTTAAATTTACAAAATAGAGCCTCCCCTTTAATGGAACAAATTATTTTTTTTCATGATCATACTTTAATTATTTTATTAATAATTACTATTTTAGTAGGATATATTTTATTAAATTTATTTTTTAATAAATATATTAATCGATTTTTATTAGAAGGACAAATAATTGAATTAATTTGAACTATTATACCTGCAGTGACATTAATTTTTATTGCTCTCCCCTCCTTACGTTTATTGTATTTATTAGAAGAATTAAATAATCCTTTAATTACTTTAAAATCTATTGGGCATCAATGATATTGAAGTTATGAATATTCTGATTTTAAAAATATTCAATTTGATTCTTATATAAAACCTTCCAATGAACTTGAATTAAATAGATTTCGTCTTTTAGATGTTGATAACCGTATTATTTTACCCATAAATAATCATATTCGAATTATAGTAACAGCTACAGATGTTATTCATTCCTGAACAATCCCCTCTTTAGGGGTAAAAATTGATGCTAATCCGGGGCGATTAAATCAGACTAATTTTTTTATTAACCGGCCTGGGTTATTTTTTGGGCAATGTTCAGAAATTTGCGGAGCAAATCATAGTTTTATACCTATTGTAGTAGAAAGAATTCCTATTAGTAATTTCATTAAATGAATTAATAACTACTCATCATTAGATGACTGAAAGCAAGTACTGGTCTCTTAAACCATTTTATAGTAAATTAGCAACTACTTCTAATGAAAGAATTAGTTAATTTATAACATAAATATGTCATATTTAAATTATTACTAAGTAATATTCTTTTATCCCACAAATAATACCTTTAAACTGATTATTTTTATTTTTCTTTTTTATTTTTATTTTTATTTTATTTAATATTTTTAATTATTACATTTATGATATAAAAACTATCAATAATAAAAAATTAACTAAAAATTTTAAATCAAATAATCTAAACTGAAAATGATAACAAATTTATTTTCTATTTTTGACCCCTCAATTAATTCATTTTTATCATTAAATTGATTAAGTTCAATGTTAGGTCTCTTATTTATTCCAATTTATTATTGAATTACCCCAAATCGTTATATATTTATTTGAAACCAAATTAACTTAAAACTTCACAATGAATTTAAAACTTTAATTCAACCAAATGGGAAAAATGGGTCAACTTATATTTTTATCACATTATTTATATTTATTTTATTTAATAATTTTTTAGGCTTATTTCCTTATATCTTCACTAGCACAAGACATTTAACTTTAACTCTTTCATTTTCACTACCTTTATGATTAAGATTTATAATTTATGGATGATTAAATAATTCACAACATATATTTATACATTTAATTCCCCAAGGAACTCCTAATATTTTAATACCTTTTATAGTTTTAATTGAAACAATCAGAAATATTATTCGCCCTGGCACCTTAGCAGTACGATTAACAGCAAATATAATTGCAGGACATTTATTATTAACCTTATTAAGAAATAATGGAACTTCAATACCTAATTATTTAATTAGAATTCTAATTCTATTACAAATTTTATTATTAATTTTAGAGTCTGCAGTAGCAGTAATTCAATCATATGTTATTGCAATTTTAAGTACTTTATATTCTAGAGAAGTAAATTAATGATAAACACTTCCAATAACCACCCCTACCATTTAGTAGATTATAGACCTTGACCTTTAACAGGATCAATCGGAACTATAACTCTTACTTGTGGGATAGTAAAATGATTTCATAATTTTAATATAAATTTAATAATTATAGGATATATTATTGTATTATTAACTATATATCAATGATGACGAGATATTTGTCGAGAGGGTACTTTTCAAGGTAAACACACTTTCTTAGTAGTAAAAGGTTTACGTTGAGGAATAATTCTTTTTATTGTATCAGAAATTTTTTTTTTTGTATCATTTTTTTGAGCTTTTTTCCATAGAAGTTTATCCCCTAATATTGAAATTGGGGCTTGTTGACCTCCTGTAAACATCACACCATTTAACCCATTTCAAATCCCATTATTAAATTCTATTATTCTAATTTCATCAGGAGTTACTATTACATGAGCACATCATGCTCTTATAATAAATAATTACACACAAACCTTTCAAGGATTATTAATTACTATTTTATTAGGTGTTTATTTTTCCATACTTCAAATATTAGAATATTATGAAGCCCCATTTACTATTTCAGATAGAATTTATGGATCTACTTTTTTTATAGCAACAGGATTTCATGGATTACACGTTTTAATTGGGAGAACTTTCTTAATAATTTGTTTTATTCGACTTTCAAAAAATCACTTTTCTAAAAACCATCATTTCGGATTTGAAGCAGCAACATGATATTGACATTTTGTTGACGTAGTTTGATTATTTTTATATATTAGAATTTATTGATGAGGATATTAATTATTTATATAATATAATTAGTATATTTGATTTCCAATCAAAAAGTTTAAAAAAAAATTTAATATAAATAATTTTAATCATTTTAATAATAAATTTAATTATTATTCTTATTTCAAATTTTTTAATATTTTTATCTATTATATTATCAAAAAAATCTTCTTATGATCGTGAAAAATGTTCACCCTTTGAATGTGGATTTGATCCTAAATCCTCAGCCCGAATTCCTTTCTCATTACATTTTTTTCTAATCACAGTAATTTTTTTAATTTTTGATGTTGAAATTGCCTTAATTTTTCCTTTTATCTACACATTTAAATTAACCAATTTTATTTTATGATCAAAAATTAGATTTTTTTTTATAATAATTTTACTTATAGGGATTTATCATGAATGAAATCAATCAATATTAAATTGAACTAATTAATAGGATTATAGTTTAATAAAACATTTGATTTGCATTCAAAAAATATTGATTTTCAATTTATCTTAAAATAAGAAGCAATAATTTGCATTTAATTTCGACTTAAAAGATAGAGCTTAATACTCCTTATTTAAATTAATTGAAACCAAAATAGAGGTATATCACTGTTAATGATATTATTGAATAAAAATTCCAATTAAAGAAATATAAAGAAAAAAATTAAGCTGCTAACTTAAATTTTAGTGGTTAAATTCCATTAATATTTCTATTTAAATTATTTATGTTTATATAGTTTAAAAAAACATTACATTTTCATTGTAAAATTAAGAAATTTTCTTTATAAATAAAATTATTTAAAAATCTAATGATTACTTTAATATCTTCAATATTATGCTCTAAATTTAAGCTATTTAAATAAATTAATTAAAAATAAATAATATCATAAATAAAATTAATAACCATAAAAAAAATCTAAATAAATAAATTTTAAAATTATTTATTTGAAAAAATAAACCGATAATAGAATAATTTTTTAAAATATTAAAAATACCTTGCCCAATATAAAATTCTCTTCACCCCTTATCAATATTCTTATATAATCCACTCCCTAAAAATAAAAAATAGTAATTTACCCCATAAGTAGATAGATTAGGTAAAAATCATATAATAGACAAAAAATTTCTTAACTTATAAGTAATTATAAATTTTCTACTAGAATTTAAATTTATATTTCTAATAACATATCCTAATAATATTCCTAAAAAACTAACATATAAAACTATTAATTTTATATTTAAACTTAAGAAAATAAAATAAGGCTTATCAAATAATAATCAAATTAAAACTCCACCACTAATTAATCTCATAAATAATAAAAAAAATATACTTTTTAATATAATATAATCTTCTTCATACAAATTATATAATGAAATTAAATTAAAATCATTAACCATTAAATAAAATAATAATCGAATAGTATAAAATATAGTTAAACCTGTAGAGATATAAAATAGAAAATAAATAAAAAAATTTAATTCACTTATAGATATCATTTCTAAAATCAAATCTTTAGAATAAAATCCTGAAAGAAAAGGAATTCCACACAAAGATAAATTTGAAATATTTAAACATAACCCTGTTAAAGGAAGATAATTTCTTAAACCACCTATTAAACGAATATCTTGATTATCTATTATTATATGAATAACTAACCCCGCACATATAAATAATAAAGCCTTAAACATAGCATGAGTTAAAAGATGAAAAAAAGCTAATTCAGGCATCCCTAAAGAAAGAATTCTTATTATTAAACCTAATTGTCTCAAAGTAGAAAGGGCAATAATTTTTTTTAAATCAAATTCATAATTGGCAGTTACTCCAGCCATTAATATAGTTATTCTCGATAAAATTAATAAAAATTTAAAAAAAATAGTCCCATCTAATAAATAATTAAAACGAATTAATAAATAAACCCCAGCTGTAACCAAAGTAGAAGAATGAACTAAAGAAGAAACAGGTGTTGGAGCAGCTATTGCCGCCGGTAATCAAGATCTAAATGGAATTTGAGCTCTTTTAGTTATAGCCGCTAACATAATAAGACCCCCAATAAAAATCATAGAAAAATCATTTTTTATTAAATTAATGTAAAAAATATAATTTCATCTACCATAATTTAAAAATCAAGAAATTGAAATTAAAATACAAACATCCCCAATTCGATTGGAAAGAGCGGTTAATATCCCCGCATTAAAAGATTTAACATTTTGATAATAAATAACTAAACAATAAGAAACCAAACCTAAACCATCTCAACCTAGTAAAATTCTAATTAAATTAGGACTTAAAATCAATAATATTATAGAAAACACAAATATTAAAACCAAAATAATAAAACGAATTAAATTCTTTTCAGATATTATATAACTCTTTCTATAATAAATTACCATAGAAGAAATAAATAAAACAAAACTTATAAATAATAAAGATATTCAATCTAATAATAAAGAAACAACAATTATTCTAGAATTTAAAGAAATTAATTCCCACTCAATAAAAATCATTATATTATTTATATTAAAAAAAATTATAAAAAAAAAATTAATTAAACCTAAAATAAATAAAAAAAAAAATCTAATAGAACAAATTAATAAATTAATAATTTAAAGTAATAAAATTTACATTTTTGACACCACAAATCAATATTTTAATTAAATTATTTAAATTAAATTAAAAAATAATCAGCCTTTAAAATAATTAAATTTAAAGGCAATCAATGTAATATTAACATTAAATATTCACGAGATACCCCTGTATAAAATCTATAAGACCCTAAATAATATTCCCCATGTTGAGTAAAAGAAAATAAATATAATCTGTAGCCAGCACTAAAAAAAGAAATTAATATTAAAATAATTATAGTCATTCTGGATCAACCCACTAAACTATTAATTAATCTAATTTCCCCTAATAAATTTAAAGAGGGGGGGGCAGATATATTAGAGGATAAAAGTAAAAACCATCACATAGTTATAGAAGGTATAAATCTTATTAATCCTTTATTAATAAATAATCTACGGGAGTGTAAACGTTCATAATTAATATTAGCTAAACAAAATATACCAGATGAACATAAACCGTGTCCAATTATCATAATAAAAGAACCAAAAAATCCTCAATAATTTATAGTTATTAGCCCCCCAATCACGAGTCTTATATGAGCCACAGAAGAATAAGCAATTAAAGACTTAATATCAATTTGCAAAAAACATATTAATCTAACATAAAACCCTCCTATTAAACTCAATGAAATAAAAAAAAAATTAATTTTTAAACAAATTTCTTGTATTATAATTAAAACACGTATAAGCCCATATCCTCCTAATTTTAACATAATCCCTGCTAAAATTATAGATCCAGAAACTGGGGCTTCTACATGAGCTTTAGGAAGTCATAAATGTAAAAAATATATAGGCATTTTCACTAAAAAAGCTAAAATTATTGAAATAAAAAAAAAAAAAAAATTAATGTTAATAAATTTTAATATATAAATTCTTATATAATTATAAAAATTATAAACATATATAATACCTAATAATATCGGTAAAGAAGCAAATAAAGTATAAAATAATAAATATAAGCCGGCTTGAATACGTTCAGGTTGATACCCCCACCCCATAATTAATATTAAAGTAGGAATTAATCTACCCTCAAAAAAAAAATAAAATATAAATAAATTTATAGAGCTAAAAGTTAAATATAATATAATTAATATTATAATAATATTAAAAAGAAAAAATTTAATATAAAAATTTTTACTATACAAAGATTCTCTCGCTATAATTATTAATGAACAAATTCAAATTCTAAGTAAAATTAAACCAAAAGAAATTATATCAATACCAAATATATAACTTAAATTTATATAATTTAAAGAACTTACTATTAAAATTAAAAATAAAAACATTATAATAAATAAAAATATTTGAACCAATCAAAATATTTTTTTTTTAAAACAAAAAGGAATTAAAAAAATTAATATAAATAAAAATTTTATCATTATAATAAACTAAAACTTTGAAAATAATCATTACCATAAGTGCGAATTATAGAAACTATAATAGAAAGGCCTAAAGCCCCCTCACAAACAGAAAAAACTAAAAATACTATCAGTATAAATATTTCATAAGAAAAAAAACTCAATATATAAATTATAAAAAAAAAAATTCTTAAAACAATTAACTCTAATCTTAATAAAGTAATCAATAAATGCTTATACTTAGATACAAAAATTATATTACCAATAACAAATATAAAAATAAAAGTAATAACTATCATTAGTTTTTATAGTTTAAAAAAAACTTTGGTCTTGTAAACCAAGATTAAGATTTTTCTTTAAAAACTTCAAAGAAAAAGAAATTCTTTATCTATAATCTCCAAAATTATTATTTTTATAAACTATTCTTTGAAATTATTAATATTATATTATTTTTCATAATTTTTTTAACATCAATTATATTATTTTTAAACCACCCTATAAATATAGGATTTTATATTTTAATTTTAACCTTAATTACTTGTTTAATTTCAGGAACATTGATTAATACTTATTGGTTTTCTTATATTTTATTTCTCACTTTTTTAGGTGGTTTACTTGTTTTATTTATTTATATATCTAGAATCGCATCAAATGAAATATTTAATTTTTCTTATAAAAACTTTTATTTAATTATTATAATAATAATTATTTTAACAATATTAATATTTTTTTTTAATAAATATAATTTAAATATTACATATAATGACAATTTTTTAAATATAAATAATATATATTTATTTTTTAATAATGAAAATAAAATTAAATTGTCAAAAATTTACAATAATAATAATTTTTTATTAATAATAATCTTAATCATTTATCTATTTATTGCCTTAGTAGCTGTAATTAAAATTACAAATATTTTTCAAGGGCCTTTACGATCAAACTTATTTTAAACAAATGAAAAAAAATTTTAAACCTTTACGAAAAATTCACCCAATTATTAAAATTATTAATGGATCATTAATTGATTTACCATCCCCATCTAATATTAATTTATGATGAAATTTTGGATCTTTATTAGGATTATGTTTAATAATTCAAATTATTACAGGATTATTTTTAACCATATATTACACAGCTAATATTGAAATAGCATTTAATAGAGTTGACTATATTTACCGAAATGTAAATAATGGTTGATTAATCCGAATTTTACATGCTAATGGTGCTTCTTTTTTTTTTATTTGTGTATACGCTCATATTGGACGAGGTATTTACTACGAATCATTTAATTTTAAATATACTTGACTAATTGGAGTAATTATTTTATTACTATTAATAGCAACAGCTTTTATAGGTTATGTTTTACCGTGAGGCCAAATATCTTTTTGAGGGGCAACAGTTATTACTAATTTACTATCAGCTATCCCTTATGTAGGAAATATATTAGTAAATTGAATTTGAGGGGGATTTTCAGTTAGAAATGCTACTTTAACACGTTTTTACACTTTCCATTTTATTTTACCTTTTATTATTGCAATAATAACTATAATCCATTTATTATTTTTACATCAAACAGGCTCAAATAACCCATTAGGAATTAATAGTAATTTAGATAAAATCCCATTCCACCCTTTTTTCTCAACCAAAGACTTAATAGGTTTTATTTTTATAATATTTTTTTTAATAATATTAACTCTAACTAATCCATATTATTTAGGAGACCCTGATAATTTCATTCCTGCTAATCCAATAGTTACTCCGGTACATATTCAACCTGAATGATATTTTTTATTCGCTTATGCAATTTTACGATCAATTCCTAACAAATTAGGAGGAGTAATTGCACTTTTAATATCAATTTTAATTTTAATAATCTTACCATTCACCTTTAAAAAAAAAATTCAAGGAAACCAATTTTATCCTATTAATAAAATTTTATTCTGAAACTTAATTTCAATTATTTTTTTATTAACTTGAATTGGAGCTCGCCCAGTAGAAGAACCTTATATTTTAATTGGTCAATTATTAACAATTTTATATTTTTCTTATTTTTTAATTAACCCTGTAGTAGGAATAATATGAGATAAAATTATTTTTAAAAACTTATAATTAATGAGCTTGTTAAAGCATTTGTTTTGAAAACTTAAGAAAGAAAATATAAATTCTATTAATTTTTTTTAATAAATATATACTAAATTTAATTTTTAAATTAAAAAAATTTTAAACCCTATAAAAAATAATAAAAAATTTAAAGAAACAGGCAAATATCTTTTTCAAGCTAAATACATTAATTTATCATATCGAAATCGAGGTAATGTTCCACGAACTCAAATAAATAAAAAAGACAAAAATACTATTTTCAAATAAAAAATTAAATTTAATCTATACCCTCCTAAATAGAAAATAGAAAAAAATATTTTTATAAATAAAATTTTTGAATATTCAGCTATAAAAATTAAAGAAAAACCCCCCCCTCTATATTCAATATTAAATCCAGAAACTAATTTTTTTTCACCCTCAGCAAAATCAAAAGGGGTTCGGTTAGTTTCAGCTATACTTGAAGATAATCATTTAATACTTAAAGGAAATATTAAAAAAAAAAATCAAATATAATTTTGATAAAAACTAAATTTAATTAAATTAAAATCTATAATTAAAATAATTCTGGATAATATAATTAAAGCTAATCTAACTTCATAGGAAATTGTTTGAGCAACAGCTCGAAGACCCCCTAACAAAGTATAATTTGAATTAGAAGATCAACCTGAAATTATAATTGTATAAACCCCTATTCTAGTACAACAAAAAAAAAATAAAATCCCTAAATTAAATCTAATTAAATTAAAATAATAAGGAATTAAAACTCATAAAATTAAAGATAAAATTAATCTTACCACTGGAGAAAAATAATAAGCTAAATAATTTGAATTCAAAGGGTTAATTTGTTCTTTTAAATATAATTTAATAGCATCAGAAAAAGGCTGTAAAAGTCCTATAAAACCAAGTTTATTAGGGCCTTTCCGAATTTGAATATAACCTAGAACCTTTCGCTCTAATAAAGTTAAATAAGCTACCCCAATTAAAACTCCAATAATTAAAATAATAAATTCAAAAATTATAATAAAAAAATCTATATATATCATTTACTACTTAAATATTTTATAAATACTTATAAATGACTTCTAAAACCACCACAATTATCTGCCAAAATAGTTTATTATTATTTATTAATATTCTTAAAATAAAAATTATTTCTAATATCAAATCCTTTCGTACTAAAATATTAAATTTTTTTAAAGATAGAAACCAACCTGGCTCACACCGGTTTAAACTCAGATCATGTAAGATTTTAATGATCGAACAGATCAAAATTTTAAACTTCTACACCTAAATTTTATCTTAATCCAACATCGAGGTCGCAAACTTTTTTTTTTATAAGAACTAAAAAAAAAAATTACGCTGTTATCCCTAAGGTAATTTAATCTTATAATCTAAAATTTAGGATCAAATATACATTTATTTATGAATAATTTTAAAAAAAGTTTATTTAATTTTTCTATCACCCCAACAAAATTTATTTTTTTATTTAATTTCTTAAAAATAATTTCAATAAATATCAATATAAAACTCTATAGGGTCTTCTCGTCTTTTAATATTATTTTAACTTTTTAATTAAAAAATTAAATTCTATAAATTAAATTGAGACAGTTTATATTTTATCCGATCATTCATACAAGTCTCCAATTAAAAGACTAATGATTATGCTACCTTTGTACAGTCAATATACTGCAGCCCTTCAAATAAATTCAGTGGGCAGACCAGACTTTAAATTAAATCAAAAAGACATGTTTTTAATAAACAGGTAAATATAAATTTTTGCCGAATTCCTTAATTTAAATTTTTAAAAAAATTTAATTATTAAAAATTTATATACTAATTTTATCATTATCACTTTATTTTTCAAATTAAAATAAATATTTTTATAAAAAATTAAATTTCAAATTAAATTTTTTTTTTAATAAAATTTTTTATAACAAATTAAATTTTATTTAAAATTTAAATAATATAATTTTTATTAAAAATTTTAATTAATTATAAAAATTTATTTTAAAGTTTATCCCCTAAAATATTATAAATAAAAAAATTTTTATTAAAAAATAAATAAAAATTTTAAAAAATATAAAATTAAATTTTTTTCTAAAAAAACTAGATATCTTTATAAACGATTAACGTTTCATTTCAAATTAACTATTTAAAATATTTATTTAACAATAACTTTAATAATTAATTAACTCTTATAAATTCGAGAATATTTTATTTAAAATATTTTAATTAATAAACTCTGATACACAAGATACATTAAATAAAAATTACTTTTAAATTAATTTATTTTCAAACTTATTTAAATTTTATTTTACAATACTTTCCCCTATAAAAATTTAAATTTTTTCTTTAAATAATACTTTAACCCCCTTAAAATATTTTTAAATTAAAATTATTTTTTTTATTTATAAATTTTTAAATTTTTCCCATCAAACTAAATGAAATTCAATATCTTTTCAATGTAAATGAAATACTTTATTAAGCTATAATTTGATCTTTCTAGAAACACTTTCCAGTACCTCTACTTTGTTACGACTTATTCCAATTTTTAAATGAAAGTGACGGGCAATATGTACATATTTTAATTTTTAATCATTTTAACAAATTAATTAAAATTACATTTAAATCCAATTTTAAATAATTATTCCAAATTATTATCCAAAAATTATTTTATTGTAATCCATTATATTCTTAATAATAAACTGCATCTTGATCTGATTTAATTTTTTATTTAAATTTTAAAATATTACTTTTTTAAAAAAATATTTTTTTAACAACGATATACAAACTTTTATATTAAGTAAATTTATTCGTGGATTATCAATTATTAAACAGATTCCTCTAAATAAACTAAAATACCGCCATATTATTTAAGTTTCAATAAATATAAATTTACTATTTTAGTAAAAAATTTAATTTTTAATAATAGGGTATCTAATCCTAGTTTTTATTTAAAATTTATTAAATAATAAAATTTTAAATAATTTTTTAATAAATTAAAATTTCACTTTATAATTTATTATTTAAATTAAAAATTTTTACTTATTATAAACTAAAAAAATTTAATTTATCTTTTGTGTAACCGCAACTGCTGGCACAAAATTTGTTAATAATTTTTATATTACTAAATCTTAATTTCTTAAATATATTTAATTTTAATTACTACTTTAAATTAATAAAAATTATTAAAATTATTATAATAAATACAAAAATTTATATGTAAAATAAATTTTTAATAAATTTTTCAAATCATAAAATTTTTTTTATTTAAATGCATATTATTTTAAATAGTTTTTTTTTTTTTTTTTATAAATTAAAATATTTATTATATAATATATTATAAAAATTATAATTAAAATAATTAATATAATTTATTAAATTTTTAATATTTTTATTTATTTTTTTTTCATAATATGTTTATGAATATCTAATTCATTAAAAATCCAATTTAATTCATTTAAATAAAAATATATTATCTATATTTATAATACATTATAATTTTTAATTTATTAAATTAATATAATTTAATTAAAATTTATATATATATATATACATATGTACTGGCATATACATATGTATATGCAAATAATCAAATAAAAAAAAATAAAGAAAATTTAATAAAAATTTTATTTAAGCCAGTTATTTTAAATTTACATATAAATAAAAAAAAATAATAAA